TAAAATGCAGTTAATCCTGCTGTGGACCAAGCTATTATTGCAAAAATAGGTGAATACAACCAACTATCATTAAGAATTTCATCTTTGGACCAAAAACAAGCAAGGGGTGGAATACCAGAAAGAGATAGTGTACCCAATAAAAAAGCAGTTTTTGTAATTGGTACATGTTTTCTTAAACCGCCCATAAGAACCATATTCTGACTTTTATCTGGAGAATATCCAACAATAGCTTCCATCGCATGAATAATTGATCCAGATCCTAAGAACAACAATGCCTTCGAATAAGCATGAGTAATCAAATGAAATAAAGCAGCTCGATAAGACCCCATACCTAGAGCTAACATCATATAACCCAATTGAGACATTGTAGAATAAGCTAAGCTTTTCTTAATATCTTTTTGAGCAAGAGCTAAAGTGGCTCCTAAAAATAATGTTATTATACCTATCAAAGCTATTTGATTTAGAATGTAAGGTATAACTATGAAAAGAGGAAGAAGCCGAGCTACAAGAAAAATTCCTGCTGCTACCATAGTAGCGGCATGTATAAGAGCCGAAATGGGGGTAGGCCCTTCCATGGCATCAGGTAACCATACATGAAGGGGAAATTGGGCGGATTTAGCAACAGCGCCGGCAAATAATAGGGAGGCGCATAAAGTAACAAATAAAAAATTAACTTCATTATTATAAACCAAGTTATTGAATATTTCAAACAAATCCCGAAATTCGAAACTACCTGTTATCCAATAAAAACCCAAAATTCCTAATAATAAACCAAAATCCCCGACACGATTAGTTACAAACGCTTTTTGACAAGCATTCGCGGCACTGGGTCGTGTGAACCAAAAACCTATTAATAGATAAGAACACACTCCAACTAATTCCCAAAAAATATAAATTTGTATCAAATTAGAACTAGTAACTAATCCCAACATTGAAGTATTGGAAAAACTCATATAAGCAAAAAATCTCAAATATCCCTGATCATGAGACATATAATTGTCACTATAAATAAGAACCATAATTCCAACAGTAGTGATTAATATCGACATAATAGAAGTAAGTGGATCAACCAAGCAGCCAAATTCTAAAGAAAAATCATTATTGATGGTCCAAGACCATACATATTGATAGACAGAATTTTTATTTATTTGCTGAATAGAAAAAAGGGCTGAAAAAACCATAACTATACTTAATAATAAAACACTAGGAAAAGCCCACATACGGCGAAGATTTTTTGTTGCCGTTGGAAAAAGTAGAAGTCCTGTTCCAATTAAGATAGGAACTGGAAGTGGAATGAAAGGTATAATCCATGAATATTGATATGTATATTCCATAAAAAAATAAAAAAAAAATTTATCTTAATTAATTGTTTCTGAGTCACCGGTTCTTATTTCTTTTCTTTTGAAAGGGGTCGGTTAATAAAAAAAAATTAAGATATATAAAATAAAACTTAAATAGAATTTTCTAGCCTTAATTATTCTGAATCTTTCCAAACTACTTCAAATATTTAAAATCAAGAGGTTCTAATTGGTCAAATGATATAAATAAGTCACTAGTGAAAAAAAAATCCGTATTTAATTTTATTAATACTGAAATATTAAATTCAAATTTTTAAATAAAATTTTATGAAGATAAAAAATGAAAATTCTAATTTTCATTTTAATTATTACGTATTACAATAATTTTTTTATATCTATAGAACAAGGATAAATAATTATACCAAAAACAGTATTTGATATGAATCATAAAGCCCATAACTAAAACTATTTATTGTAATTCGGTTATTTAGAATCATTAACCAATTTGTTTTGTAACTAATTGTTTGTCTTACATTACAATAAAAGCTATTTGTAGGAAATGCTATGATATCCAACACTTTAATTTTACGGAAAAAAAAGGGGGGCAAATAAAATGCCTTTAAATTATGTATTTTGTATCCTTTAACAGATTAACTACTAGTCTCATTTGATAATTAAAATTTTGTGGACTCTTTCTTCGAGCTTGAAGAATTAAATTAATATTAAATTAATTAATATAATAGAAAAAATTATTAAAGTTTTTTTATTTTTTAATTAAGCGGGAGAAGGGTTGGGTTATTAAACTTTTAGATTTTTTTATTACATGTATAAATGTAACACGACGAAAATAGAAAGAAAACGAAACGGACAATCTTTCTTTTTTTTTTTTTTTTATCAACTTCAATCTATTTGGCATAGTGTACCTTATCGTTCTTATTAATATTTTATGTGATTTTTACCCCCCCCCCTTTTTTTTGGAGTCTAATTTAGAGAAAAAATAGATAGAGAATAGTAAAGAACAATTGATTTTGAACAATAGATGTCTTTCACATCCAACCGAAAAACCTATTATAACTTTTTAATGGCAGTTCCAAAAAAGCGCACCTCTATTTCAAAAAAGCGTATTCGTAAAAATATTTGGAAAAGGAAGGGATATAGGGCAGCATTGAAAGCTTTTTCGTTAGCGAAATCTCTTTCTACCGGGAGTTCTAAAAGTTTTTTTTGTGTAAGAAATAAATAATCTGAATCGTTCTAATAACTAATAAAGTGATATAATTTTGTTTATAGTTTATTTATAAGATTTATAAGTTATAAAAATGATAAATAATATTTATCAATTCTAATAATATTTATCAATTATAATTAATATTTATCAATTATAATTAATATTAACATCATAATAGTATAGTAAAAGAATAAATATTAATATATAAGATAAATTACAATATAAACAATATACATTAAAAATAAAAAAAAAAAAAGAATTAGTCTCATAATGTTTTAATTTAAACGAATATAAAATTGAATTTGTTTTACTTTAATTTGAAGCCAAATTTTTCTTTCGTTTCTGATATAGATAAGAATTCTGTTGTCTACTGAATTCTAAAAATGAATGGTACTTTTTTGTTTGAAAAAGGGGTAAACGCAAGCGCAAGGTTTCGCCTTTCATTTTAGTATGTTTTATCATTTTCCGGATGGGGATTATCACTTTCCCCATCGCCCTTACTCAATAATAAAAAGAATTTTTTTTTAGTTATATTTTTGATTTTATATTATAAAGAAGAGGTCGTTGAAACTAATTGATTAAGTTTAAAATGTTTTTTATAATCTTTTAAACCATTATTTTGGGTTTTAGAAATTATTATCACTATATAAATTCCTTAAACCCAATTAAATTAATAAAAGCCCCGTTTACATTTTTAGGTAGTTATATGACGAATGCGCCAATTTTGAGTGATCTATTTTAGATCCTATGTTTCGGTTGGAAGATCGATCAAGATATAATATATGTATATTAATTAAAAAATTTAGAAAATATTTTGAAGTATGGTACAATTTCTATACGAAATTTTTTTATATGATTAATACGACCATCCCAAATACCTAACTTAATGGGTTTGCTAAATCTTAACGCAAATTCTCTACACAACAAAAAATCCTAACGCAACCTAACTATGCAAATATTTACATAAATCTTTTGAGTGTATCGCTAAAATTGTGTTATATAAAAATTCTATTTTTTTATTAATCGATAAAATGAATTTTTTATTTTAGATTAATAAAATAAATGATAAAAGAAATTAATCATTAAAAAATGCAAACGAGGCAGAACATTTTTTTTACTTATATCCAGGGATTGAAGTAAAAATTATCTAGTTACAACCGTTACATTTTAGTTTTAGGAGAGCATAAAGTAATAGCCTACGAAAAAATACATTGTTAGTTCAGTTAAATAAAATTGACATCCTAAAATACAATACTAAATAACTAAATAAAAAGATAATAATAAGATAACTAAATAAAAATAATAAGAAAAATCAATATTATTAACGTTAACGGAAACGTTTTAATCCCTAATTTTTAAACAAGTTTTTATTCATCAATTTGAATGGTTTCCTAAAAAAAAATATTGGATTGAATTAACTCCTTCAAGCTCGACGATTGAATAAAAATAGGTTATTATGATTTCGAATAAGCCGCTATGGTGAAATCGGTAGACACGCTGCTCTTAGGAAGCAGTGCTAGAGCATCTCGGTTCGAGTCCGAGTGGCGGCATGGCATAGAGTAAGTCCTATAATGAATTCAATTCCCGATTTCAATTCCTATAATTGAGGGACGCCTTTATTAATTTAATAATTTTTATGATATTTTCAACTTTAGAGCATATATTAACTCATATATCCTTTTCGATCGTTTCAATTGTAATTACAATTCATTTGATAATTTTATTAGTCGATGAAATCGTAGGACTAGATGATTCGTCAGAAAGGGGGATGATAGCTACTTTTTTCTGCATAACAGGATTATTAGTTACTCGTTGGATGTATTTGAGGCATTTACCATTAAGTGATTTATATGAATCATTTATTTTTCTTTCGTGGAGTTTTTCCTTTATTCATATTATTCCATATTTTAAAAAACATAAAAACCATTTAAGCGCAATAACCGCGCCAAGTGCTATTTTTACTCAAGGTTTTGCTACTTCGGGTCTTTTAACTGAAATGCATCAATCCGCGATATTAGTACCCGCTCTCCAATCCCATTGGTTAATGATGCACGTAAGTATGATGGTATTGAGCTATGCAGCTCTTTTGTGTGGATCATTATTATCACTAGCTCTTCTAGTCATTACATTTCGAAAATTCATAAGGATTTTTAGTAAAAGCAATAATTTAGAAAATGAGTCAGTTTACTTTAGTGAGATTCAATACGTGAACGAAAGAAACAATGTCTTACGAAACACTTCTTTTATTTCGTCTCAAAATTATTACAGGTATCAATTGATTCAACAATTGGATCGTTGGAGTTATCGTATTATTAGTCTAGGGTTTATCCTTTTAACCGTAGGTATTCTTTCGGGAGCAGTATGGGCTAATGAAGCATGGGGATCATATTGGAATTGGGATCCAAAGGAAACTTGGGCATTTATTACTTGGACCATATTCGCTATTTATTTACATATTAGAACAAATAAAAATTTTGAAAGTGTAAATTCTGCAATTGTGGCCTCAATGGGCTTTCTTATAATTTGGATATGCTATTTTGGGGTTAATCTATTAGGAATAGGGTTGCATAGTTATGGTTCATTTACATTAACATCTAATTGAATAAAAGACTTGACGAATATAAACATAGGACGTCATACCGGTATATATACGAAAACTTCATGTAAACAATCAAGAACCATTTGAATCATTTCCATTACTTGATTCAAACGGTTCTCACAAATTCAAAAGATATCTAGTTATAATAGAATTCCAATTTTTTTATTTTACTTAATATAAAAGACTCATTTTTTTATTGTACAATCAACCATTTTTAAAATCATGGGATTTCAGTTTCATTTTTTGGTTTACTCACAAAAACTATCGAAAAAAATAATTGGATATAATAGCTTCGACCTTGTCAACCGATAATGATAAAACGAAATCGGGATAAACACCAATACCTATTACAGGTAAAAGGATAGAGATCGAAACAAATAATTCTCGCGGTCCAGAATCAAAAAAATAAGAGTTTGGGGCATTAAAAAGCTTGTATCCATAGAACATCTGGCGTAACATAGATAATGAATAAATAGGAGTTAATATCATTCCAATTGCCATTACAAAAGTAATTAATATTTTTGTCATTAAAAGAAATTTTTGACTAGTAAGTATTCCAAAAAAAACTAACAATTCGGCAACAAAACCGCTCATGCCCGGTAATGCAAGAGAAGCCATTGATAAGATACTGAAAGTCGTGAATATTTTTGGAATTGCGATAGCCATTCCGCCCATTTCGTCGAGATAAACAAGACGTATTCTATCATAACTCGTTCCGGCCAAGAAAAAAAGCGCAGCGCCAATAAATCCGTGAGAGATTATTTGTAAAATGGCTCCGTTGAGTCCTGTATCGCTTATAGAACCAATTCCTATAATTATGAAACCCATATGAGATACAGAAGAGTAGGCTATTCTTTTTTTTAAATTACGCTGACCGGGAGATGTTGAAGCTGCATAGATTATTTGAATTGTGCCTACTATAATCAACCAGGGAGAGAATATAGAATGGGCGTGGGGTAATAATTCCATATTGATCCGAACCAATCCATACGCTCCCATTTTTAATAAGATTCCGGCTAAAAGCATACAAGTACTGTAATGTGCCTCTCCATGGGTGTCTGGTAACCATGTATGTAAGGGTATGATCGGTGATTTGACAGCAAAAGCAATAAGAAATCCAATATAGAATATTATTTCCAGTGCTACAGGATACGATTGATTAGCTGATGTTTCAAAATTTAATGTTGGTTCATTGGAACCATATAAACCAATACCCAAAACTCCCATTAATAAAAAAACGGAACTTCCTGCAGTGTACAAAATAAATTTTGTAGCTGAATACAAACGTTTCTTTCCCCCCCACATGGATAGAAGTAGATAAACTGGAATTAATTCTAACTCCCACATGATGAAAAAAAGTAAAAGGTCTCGAGAAGAAAATGGTCCTATTTGACCGCTATACATTGCTAACATCAGAAAATGGAATAGTCGGGAATCTCGAGTAATCGGCCGAGCCGCTAAAGTAGCTAAAGTTGTGATAAATCCTGTCAGTAAAATGGGTCCTATAGAAATTCCATCTATTCCCAATCTCCAGGAAAAATCAAAAAAATCGATCCATTTATAATCCTCTGTCAGTTGCATTAATGGATCATCCAATTGGAAACGATAACCGAATGCATAGGTTGTTAGAAGGAGTTCTATTATGCATATTCCTATAGTATACCACCGCATTTTCTTATTTCCTCTATGAGGGAGAAAGAAAATTAAGGAACCCGCGAATATTGGCAAAACTACAACTAGCGTTAACCAAGGAAAATTATTCATGGTAAAAACAAGATAAACTTGGACCAGAAAAACCCGTGCTCAAAATAAATAGTTTTTGAGCGCGGGTTTTTGTCGGTAAAGGTAAAAAAATCAAATGTATTCAAGTAGGGTTTTCTGGAACGTATTAATAAGCCAGACCCATACTTCGAGTTGTTTCATGCCATAAATAAACTCGAACACTCAAGAAATCTGTCGGACAGGCGGATTCACATCTCTTACAACCGACACAGTCCTCTGTTCTTGGAGCAGAAGCAATTTGCTTAGCTTTACACCCGTCCCAAGGTATCATTTCTAATACATCCGTTGGGCAGGCGCGCACGCATTGAGTACACCCTATACACGTATCATAAATCTTTACTGAATGTGACATTTGGATCTATAAATTTTTGAATGTCAGAAAGTTTCGATCTAGTAAACTTGTAAATGAATCATATATTTAGACACCAGATGAATCAATAATTTATCATAATTTTTCTAATCAATCTACTTCTGGATTGACTCATGCGATAGAGCCAAGATACTTTAATTTCTTACATTTTTGAAAACATGTATTATTACGTTAATGTATGGTCATGGTAATTCTAATTTATGAATATTAGAATTTATATGATTAATACTACTTATTCAACAAATTCGATTGATTGATACGAGTTGATTTTCTGTTACGATAAATTGATGAAACAATAGCCGGGCCAATAGCTGCTTCAGCGGCTGCAATAGCTATAACAAAAATTGAGAAAATATTTCCTTTTAATTGGCGACTATCAAAAAAATCAGAAAATGTTACGAAATTCATATTAACCGCATTCAGTATAAGTTCAAGACACATAAGGGCTCTAACCATATTCCGGCTCGTGATCAATCCATAGATACCGATAGAAAATAAGTAGGCACTCAAAACAAGTACATGTTCGAGCATCATTGACCAACTCCTTATCAATTTCGATTCATTTCAATATGAACTGAACAACAATTCAACAGATTCAATTGACTAGAATAAAAAAAAGTACGGAACAAAGGCAGATTTTCTATTATTAATAGAATAGATTGAATAATTTCTATTTTAGACAGAAACAATCTTTAATTAAAGGGAAATAAATGGAATGTAATAAAACCGAACAGAGTTTAATGTGCATTGCTAATTCTATAAATTTTTTACTGTCGCGCCACGGCAATTGCACCTATCAAAGCGGCTAAAAGAATTATCGAAACGAATTCAAATGGAAGAAAAAAATCTGTTGATAAATGAATTCCAATTTGTTGACTATTACTTATCAAATCTTGCTCTATAATCTGGTTTGATCTTGTAGTCCAAATAATTCCGTACCATGACGTATCCGTAATAATAATCATGAGTAAAACAAAAATACTTGTACAAACTGGCAAAGTAACCACATCCCCAATGGTCCAAAGATTCAAATCTTTGTAATATTCTGAACCATTCATGAACATCACAGCAAATACGATTAAAACATTTATAGCTCCCACGTAAATAAGGAGTTGTGCAGCAGCTACAAAATAAGAGTTTAATAGAATATAGAATAAGGATATACAAACAAGAACCATTCCCAATGAAAAGGCAGAATAAATGGGGTTGGTAAATAATACCACCCCCATACCTCCTAGTATAAGAACCGATCCCAGAAAGACTAAAAGAAAATCATGTATTGGTCCGGGCAAATCCATTATATGTAAAATAAGAGATAAATAAATAGAAATGTTTTTCATGACCTTATTGAGACCCAACCAGAAATTTTTTTTTTTTTTATGATTTTTGAGCAATTCCTAATTTAATCCTAAGTAAATAAATACTAAGGGATATGAATAAATGTGAGTACTATTATTGGACTAATTTCATTCTTTATCTGAAAGAGTCGTTCTAATTCTAAACGATATATTTTAAAACAATTATGGATATATTAATTAATGGATTTTCAATCCAAATTAAGACGCGTTTCTTACCAACCAATCAATAGTTGGTATTTGTAGTTATTGACCAAACAACACGAAAGAAACCTAAATTCCTTCTATATTAGTTATTAGTAAAGTAATTCTAAATTATTCGTTAATAAGAGATTTACTTATTTATTTGAGGCGAATTCAAAATTGTTCGAATTGTATAATCGTCAATTACTGACATTGGTAAACGACCCAAAGCAATTTGATTATAATTCAATTCGTGACGATCATAAGTAGAAAGTTCATATTCTTCAGTCATTGATAAACAATTCGTTGGACAATACTCAACGCAATTACCACAAAATATACAGACTCCGAAATCAATACTGTAATTAAGCAGCCGTTTCTTGCGAATATCAGTTTCCAATTTCCAATCAACAACGGGTAGATCTATAGGACATACACGAACGCATACTTCACAAGCAATACATTTATCAAATTCAAAATGGATTCGACCGCGGAAACGCTCCGCGGTGATTGATTTTTCATAAGGATATTGAATAGTTACGGGTAAACGATTTGCGTGGGATAAAGTAATCATGAAACTTTGACCAATGTACCTTGCAGCTCGTACTGTTTGTTGACCATAATTCATGAACCCAGTTACCATAGAGAACATATCGTTAATATATATATGAATAGTTTTATGTTTGTTTATTTCTCTTGTTTGAGACACGTTGTGAATATAGAATTTTACAGTGAAAAGAGTTGGAAAGAAGTTGTTAATAATAGATTACCGAGAGAAATAGGTAAAAGAAATTTCCATCCAAGATTCAATAGTTGGTCCATTCTTAGCCTCGGTAAAGTCCATCTTGTTGTGATAGGAATGAACAAGAACAAATAAGTTTTAGCTAATGTAATAAAGATACCAATTATCGCTCCAAAAACTCCACATGTTTTATTTATTTCAAAAAGCTCAGAAACATATATGTCCGGAATAGATATATTCCAACCTCCCAAGTAAAGAACTGTTACAAATAATGAAGAAACCAATAGGTTTAGATAGGAAGCAACATAAAATAACCCAAATTTTATACCCGAGTATTCGGTTTGATAACCTGCTACTAACTCTTCTTCTGCTTCTGGTAAATCAAAAGGCAATCTCTCACATTCTGCTAGGGAAGAAATAATAAAAATGATAAACCCTATAGGCTGACGCCACAAATTCCATCCCCAAAAACCATATTTTGATTGCGCCTCAACAATATCAATTGTACTTGAACTGTTAGATAATTATAGTCGGTGATACCATCACTGTTACCATCGCTATTACAGAACCGTACATGAGATTTTCACCTCATACGGCTCCTTGAAGGCCAGAAATAAATATAGGGACCGCGTCAGTATTCTTTTTTGAATCTTGATATGTTTGTAGGATGGATAACTATCGGCCGGTCCCAAATTAGACCAATTGAATTCTGTCTGTTATAATTATTTTAATTCAAAATTAAATAAAAAAAGTACTTCTGAATTGATCTCATCCTTTCTTTAATTTAATAATTTCAATAATAATTTCAATTCTTCTTTGTTCAGTAATAACTTAACTGTTCAATAAAATACTTCTTGTAAAAATATCAATAACCCGTTGGTTTCACGTACGAAAAAAAAAATTCTATATTAATTAATGAATTATGACACAAATTATATATCTATTTACAAATTATATATCTATTTATATGTATATGGGAAAGAATAAAAGTAACAAAGAATAAAAAAAGTATATCTTTTTTTTTTTTTTTTCGTTCCTATTCTTCTTTCTATTTCTGAGAAAAAGAGGGCTTTCAAAATAAAGTAAAGGATTATTTCGTTTCGAATAGTTATTTATTAAATCGGTGGATAGGAGTATACTCTGGATTGGAATCGTGTCATGGGGAGTACTGCCTGATCATTTCTACCAACTTAAAGCCCCAATTAGTATTCTTTGTTTGTATATTATGTAAAAATGTCCTTTTGGAGAATTTACATAATCTCCATTACTAATCCTTTACATATGTTCGTGTTTCTAACCATCCACTCGTTTTTGCTCAATCCCCCGTTATGCTAATACATAAAAATTATAGTGAAAACTCAATACGGTTGATCTTTTGAACCCGCTTCAAGTCAGGATGACTAATCAACCAATCTTGGGGGAAACGGTCTCTTCTGTTTATGTTTATTTCCGCTTAACTCTCTAACTCTTATACATAGAAAATGAGAATCAATCTTTTTACTGCGAATTTATATATAAGCTGTTTTCTTTCACTCATATAACTATTTGATTTAGTTCATCAACCCGAATAATGAATAAAAAAAAAATTAAGATATCTACTCAATCCATTCCAACCCTTTCCTTGAAAGGAAGGAATAGAGAAAAGTTTATGTCTATATATCAACGAATCGCACGTAGAGATATTGATAACACACATAAAGTTAATGGTATTTCATAACTAATCGATTGAGCAGCAGCTCGTAGACCGCCTAAAAAGGAATATTTATTATTTGACCCGTATCCCGACATAAGAAGTCCAATCGGAGCAATACTGGAAATGGCAATCCATAAAAAAACACCGATATTGAGATCCGCTAAAACAAGGTGATATCCAAAAGGAACTACTGAATAGCTTACTAAAATTGATATGACTGCTATGGATGGCCCGATACTGAATAAACGAGTATCCCCCCTAGATGGAAAAAGATTTTCTTTGAAAAGTAGTTTTGTCCCATCTGCTAGAGCTTGAAGAACTCCCAAAGGGCCGGCGTATTCAGGTCCAATACGTTGTTGTATCCCTGCCGATATTTCTCTTTCTAACCATACAATTACCAGTACGCCTATTGTGATTCCCACTACAAGAGTCAAAATAGGAACAAGAACCCATAGAATTCCATAAACCTCTTTTAAAAATTCTAATCTAGAAAAAGAATCGATATCTTGTACTTCCGGTGTATCAATTATCATTTCAACGATCAACTTCTCCCATAATGATATCTATACTACCTAGTATCGTCATAATATCAGCCAATTTCATTCTTTTAACTAACCGCGGAAGAATTTGCAAATTGATAAAACCCGGCGGGCGGATTTTCCATCTCCAAGGAAAACCACTCTGATCCCCTATGAGAAAAATTCCCAATTCTCCCTTTGGGGCTTCTACTCTCACATAAAGTTCTTGTTTCGGCAATTCAAATGTAGGAGACGGCTTTTTACTAATAAATCGATATTCAAAATCATTCCATTCCGGATTCCTTTCTCTATCAAAGTATCGTATTTCTAAATTCTCATAGGGTCCCCCTGGAATTCCTTCCAGGGCCTGTTGAATAATTTTTACGGATTCTATCATTTCACCAATTCGGACTAGATAACGAGCCAATGAATCTCCTTCTTTTTGCCACTGTACTTCCCAATCAAATTCGTCGTAACATTCATAATGATCAACTTTACGAAGATCCCATTGTATTCCGGAAGCTCGCAGCATTGGTCCCGATAAACCCCAATTTATTACTTCCTCTCTACCAATAATGCCTACTCCCTCGACTCGTTCTAAAAAAATAGGATTTCGTGTAATAAGTTTTTGATATTCAGCAACTCTTGTTAAAAAATAATCGCAGAAATCCAAACATTTATCTATCCAGCCATGAGGTAGATCGGCCGCTACTCCTCCGATACGAAAATAATTATGCATCATTCTCATACCGGTGGCAGCTTCGAATAGATCATATACTAATTCTCTTTCTCTGAAAATATAGAAAAAGGGAGTTTGTGCACCAATATCCGCCATAAAAGGACCGAGCCATAACAGATGAGAAGCTATACGACTCAACTCCAACATAATTATTCTGATATAGCTGGCTCTTTTAGGTACTTGAATATTTCCCAACTGTTCCGGTCCGTTTACAGTTATTGCTTCTGTGAACATAGTAGCTAAATAATCCCACCGTGTTACATAAGGCAAATATTGTATAATTGTTCGATTTTCCGCAATTTTTTCCATTCCTCGGTGTAAATAACCCAATATTGGTTCACAGTCAATAACATCTTCACCATCTAGAGTAATGATGAGTCGAAGAACACCATGCATTGATGGGTGGTGGGGGCCCATATTGACTATCATGAGGTCTTTTCTTGTAGCCGGTATATTCATAGGTTTTTCCTCGATTCATTCTTTCATGAATTGCTGAAAACGAAAAAAGTTCATTAAAATTCAAGATCTAATAAATCAAATAATTCAAAATGCCTTTATAAAAATAAAATTAACGAGTTTTTGACTCCCGAATATCCAACCGATTAATTAATTCTTTATAACATATTCTATTTTTCTTTGACAAATAAGACAGTAATCGTTGGCGTTTTCCCAGAATTTTACGTAAACCTCTCTGAGATAAATAGTCTTTTTTGTGTAATTGTAAATGTGAAGTAAGTCTTCGTATCCTATTGGTGAAACTAACTATTTGAAATTCAACAGATCCTCTGTTTTCGTCTTTTTCTTCTTGTGAAATAACTGAGATGAATGAATTTTTTACCATAAACTGAAATTTTCTCTCCCCCCTCTTTTTATTTTAAGATATTTTTTATTGATAGATATCTTTATTGATCAGTAATAATAATGCCCCTAATTTTTATTTGGTATATACAAAAATTTGTATTTCGTTATTAATTTCTAATTTTTTTAATTTAATAAAACTTACTCAATCCTATTTTCATTTTAAAATTGGATTTGAAAGGGGATACAAAAGTATGGTTGGTTTCTTCACTCACAAAAGATAAAAGTTTAGACCTAAAATAAGAAAATTTTGTTCATTCTAGATCTAATTGATATGTCATTGAATTAGTATCATGTATCAGAATGGAATGTAAGACAATGTATGCGTGCATCTCTTTGTCGTCATAGACCAGATATGGTATGGGAAATATAGGAAAAATGTACTATTAATGAATTTTCAATCGGGGATACATATGTATCCTTACCATACTGAAACAACTGCCATTATTGGTATTAAACCAATAACGATTCATACAAGCTAAATCTTCTAATCGATAATTGGGCCAAAGAAATAGCTTTAATTTTATAAGTTTTTTTTTATATTTTTTGCTTTTATCCACAACTTGACTGTTTACCTCATTACCATTACAAAAAGATGCCTTTCTATGTCTATTCTTAGAATTTAAACAAATTAGAATTCGCAATTCTCTACGACGTCTAGGCGATAAAATATTTTCAGGAACAAACAAATCATAATTTTTTTTATATCTATTTCCAGTCATCTTTTGATGTTTTGTAATGACTTCATCAGAATTCTTATCAACATGTTTTTTTTCTCGGTATCTTTGATTTATTTGATGTTTACTTTTATGAACTAATGAAATACCGAGGGTTTGATACATAATAAATTTTCCATCATTTTTTATAGCTAGACGAATTGGTTCAATAATCAAAAATCCCCTTTTAATAAATTCTGTAAGAGTTACATCTTTCTGAATCGTCAAAATATCCAGACTCATTTCGCCCCTTTGAATAGAGGATATAGTAATTTCTCTTGGATTTATCAGTCTAAGCAGGAGGCAATATACGTTGATGTTATTGATTATTTTTTTATTTAAAGAATCATCCCATCTCAATTGAAAATACAAATACCTTTTTAGGAAGAAATCAAACTCCGCTTTTGTATTGATCTTGTATTGCTTTTTATTTCTATGTTTTTTCATGTCCGATCCCGTATAATCTTCTTCAACATCTTTTTCTTGGTTTGAAAGAGCTGATTTAAGATCTGCTTGGCCCGTGGATTCTTTTTCTCCTTGATTTCGGTTTTCTAATTCAAGAGATTTTTTTTCATTCGACGATATTGATATAAAAGGATCTCTTTTTTTAGTTCCAGTGATCCTTTTGTTTTCACTAGCATTTTTTTTTATATTAGAATTAAAAAGTAGTAATTTAATTGGTATAACCCACGGTTTCATTTTATACGTATTATAAAGTCTCACAAATTCTGGCAAGAACCAAAGTTCCAGATTTGATATGGGACGACTTAGTATTTCTTCATTCATTCCCATCCAATCCAAAAGGGGTTTTTGATTGGATAGGTTGATTTTTTGATCTTGCTGAAGTGTGAGATAAAAAAGACCCTTATTATTGATTTTATCAATTATTTGATACTTATTAACCCTAGTCTTAGTATATTTATTACTGTCAGTATCAATATTGATCCAGGCCTCAATATCGACCTTCGTTTTAAGACAAAAATCGAGAATTCTCCAATCAAAAAATTTTCTATCCGTATTTTTATCCATATCTCGAATATCATCTTCTACCATATTAAATGATTTTTGTTTATGCGTGTTGTAATTATAAAAAATATCTTGGTTAGTTTTTACTTGTAATGGTGATCCATAAATTGAAGAGTACTTCTTAGTTTCAGAATTTATAGATTTATATGCTAAAAGATCATATCTATATTGTTTTTTAAAATTATCCTTTTGATTCAATAATAAATCTGTTTCAATTTTTGTTTTTTTTTCGTAGTGAATTAATTCATCTTTTTCATATAAATCACACAAATCTTTATATAAATCTTTATTTTGAGCTATACAGTTCAATATATTTCGCCATTTTTGTGGTACTACTCTAGACCATTTAATTTGAGATACATCACATTGATATTGATAATGACTCCTTAACCAATTTGTCCATTGATTCATTCCAGAATTGCGAAGATTCTTAGGTCTTAATTCGGAATGAAATAGTTCTTGTCTTATAACAAAAAAATCCTTTATTTCATTCTTAAGAAAAAGGGGGGTTCCATTATATTGAAATACGGATTTCAATTTCTCTAACTTAATAAGTTGGGTTTGTGATAATTTGTAAAATACATATGCTTGTGAAAAGTAAGATAAGTCAAAAAAAGTCTTTGAATTTTTTTGACTAAGACTAATATTAGTATTAGAAAGTGACTCTTTTATAATCGAAATAAATTTAATTAAACTTTGATTTGTTTTATTAATTCTTTCTTGATTTGCTTCATTACTGTTAATGTTTTTATTAATAATTTTTTTTGTTGATTCAAGAAAAAGTTGTGTATTGATACTAGGAATATTAATCATAGATAGAAAGATATCTATGTATATCTTTTCAATGAAAAATATTATAAAATAATGGGATTTACGGATTAATCGAGCAGTTCCTCTTTTTAATATCTGCCAAATATTTTTTTGTGATTCCAATCTTTTATCATCATAACTTATTTTGTTAGAACTCAAATTTCTATCTGAAGTTATAAATCCCTTTTTCTTGTCTTTTATAAATCCCTTTTTCTTGTCTTTTGTAATTTTTTCTATTTGATTTATGATTGTGTTTATTCTATCAGTCAGATCTTGCATTTTTTTTTCTGTTAATGAATAATTTGTCCAATCCTGAGATCTAATTTGAATGGACGATTCCTGAATCATCCGATTACTGATTATTGAATCTTTTTTAATTTCACTCAATTCATATACTTCTATTTCTCTTAATCCAAATAATACAATTGGGTTTATTTTTGAGAGTTCTTTTATTATTTCTTTTATAAACAGAATGTTTTTAATGATCCATTTTTTTGGTTTTTTTGAGACATTTAGAAACAATTTTGTTTGTTCTTTAAAAATTCCTAGAATTAGAAAACATTTCTTTTGCAATTTTTTAATTTTTTTTTTGAGTTCTTTTAAAATCGGTTCAAAAAATGAAAGTTTTTTTCTGGGAGAACCAAAAGGTAGTTCAGCTTCCATTCCAAAAATTGTTAAAAAACAAAAATCATTTTTTTGACCTTGCTTTTTCATTGGATCATTATAAGGGGCTCGTAACTTAGATCTGTGCCAAGGTTTAAGACGAAAAGGAAATAGGATCTTGATCTGAATGCCGTCTGTTAACCAGTTTTTTGGAAATTCTTTTTCTGATAATTGAACGCCGTTATAGGTACATTTAACATGCATTTCTCTATTCCAATCCTTTAAGTCCTCATACCATTCCGGAAATTGAAATAATAGTATACGGACGATATTTTTAGCTATTATCAATGAAGGTAATATAATATATTTTCTAAGAATTGATTGGGTTACTAATAAAAAACCTCTCATTACTTGAGCAAGTAAAATACCATCCCAGGCTTCCGCTATTTGTATACGCACTTTCTCCTTTCTTTTGTCTTCTTCTTTTTTGTCCTCCTCTTTTTTTTTCGCGCTTTCTTTTGTCTTTTTCTCTGTATAATTCGAAATTGTGAATTCTGTGTTTTTCCACATCCAATTTTTAAAAATTTTTTTCATCCGTTCAGAAATATCAAAAAAAAAAAAAAAAGATTTGTCTATTCGGTCCAAAAAAAGAGGGGAATGCGCATTTGCTTCAAAGAGTTTCCAAGTAACTGTTTTACGTCTTTGAGCGCGCATGGAGCCTTTGATTATGTCTCGACGAAAATCCGATTGTTGGGAATAACGTATCAAAGCAACTTCGCCTGTTTGATCAGTATTATTAGTTTCTTTGGTATTAGTATAAGCATCAGTATTTTGTTGGTTATCAGTAAAAATCACTACACGTTTGGATTTTCTTGAACGAATCTGATGATCCTCTACCACAGTTTCTTCGGTTTCCCCCTCCTGTTGTTCAAAATCGTTGATTAATTTGTATGACCATCGAGGAACTTTTTTATTAATTTCTT